TTATAGTATACACACTGTAATTACAACTCTACAGAATTTTGTGTTATAGGGTATGTGAGTACCTTGAAAAATAAATGTCTTTATTCTTTTTCTCCTTATATATTTAATTAAAAAAATATTGTTATTTCAGTTTCGTAAGTACATAAAGTGTTTCTTTTGCTTTGGGGGTTGGCCAAAAAAAGATAAAAGTACTGATTAGATTAATATGGGGGGTAGGGGGGTTAACCTTAAAATAAAAGTTTAACTCATGTTCCAAAGTTGGAATCTTAAATAAACAAGCTCCGGGGGGAGAAACAAAAATAGAATATTGATAATTCAATAGGTAAAAAAATATATGTCTAAGATTCATGAATATATAACATACAATCTATCCTAGTAATATTATTAACCGCACCGTTAGTTCAGATTTAGGTTAAATAATCCCAACTTAAGATTTTATGGGGGATTGACTTCACAGAAAAAAAAAAACCTACAGATGAGGGCAGACTCAGTTATGGGGTTCCAAGTGCACCTTGCTATCAGGGATACTTCAGGCGGATGTCGGTTCAATTTAAAAGATAGCCAATCTACGAGAAATGCACATAGATCTCGACCAGATGCCGGTTCAAGTTAAAAGATAATACATCTACGAGAAATGTCCATAGATCTGGATGTTGGATCTTCGGGGGTCAGCTTGGTGGTTTCTCGCCTGTGGGTAAGACCAAAAATCAGAAGGGCACAGAAGCACTTCCATGGGGTAAATAGATGAATGTACGATATACATAATATGTACACCGCGTTACTCTGATCTTAATAAAGTTTCTACAAGAGGTATTTTAGGTCTCAGAATTCTGGCTTTGGAGGCCAGGGGCGGGGGTGAAAATCCCCCCCTTTTGAAAAAAAAATGATGCAAAAAAATTTTTTTTAGCGAAAAAAAAAAATTTTTAAGCGAAAAAAAAATTTTTTAAGCGAAAAAAAAATTTTTTAAGTGAGTTTTTGCGATTTTATAATTGTCAAATAGAAGTGGTGAGGCCTGGATAAAATGGAAGAGCCTGGAATGCTAACTCAGAGGGAGGGGTGATTTCCCAATCTTCGGTTTACAAGACCGGTGCTTTGATTAAGCTATCTGAGTATCATTTAATTAATTTATTTTCTCATCATCCTATAAGGGGTATAATAATGAGAAATAATAAAAAGTAGAGGGTAGATGCGGCTTGTCCGATTTCGATAAATGGTTGTTCAACTGGTTGTCCACCAATTCAGGTTAAAATAAGTGCATTTGACACTACTAATCAGAATAGGAATTGAGTTACGGGTCGGAATGTGAGGCTTCGTTGTTTAGATGTGTGGATTATTGGAATTAATATTAGAATTATAATAGATGCAAGAAGGGCTAGGACTCCTCCTAGTTTATTAGGGATTGATCGGAGGATGGCGTATGCAAATAGAAAATACCACTCTGGTTGGATGTGAGGGGGTGTAACTAGCGGGTTAGCAGGAGTAAAATTATCTGGGTCACCTAATAAATTAGGGGAGAGCAGTGATAGTATAAAGAGTATTGTTAGTATGATTAAAAATCCTAAGGCGTCTTTATAGGAAAAGTAAGGGTGAAATGGGACTTTGTCTATATTAGACATAATTCCTGTTGGATTGTTTGAGCCGGTTTCGTGAAGAAAAAGAAGGTGAATAATGCTTGCCCCCGCAATTAAAAATGGGAATAGGAAGTGAAATGCAAAAAATCGAGTGAGTGTGGCTTTATCCACAGAAAATCCGCCTCAGATTCATTGAACAAGTGAGTCGCCTATATAGGGGATTGCTGATAATAAATTAGTGATAACAGTAGCCCCTCAGAAGGATATTTGTCCTCATGGGAGAACATACCCTACAAAGGCAGTTGCTATAACTAGAAATAGAAGAATTACTCCAATATTTCAAGTCTCTTTATATAAGTATGAGCCGTAGTATAATCCTCGTCCGATGTGTATATAGATGCAGATAAAGAAGAATGATGCCCCGTTGGCGTGAATATTACGTATTAGTCAGCCATAGTTTACATCACGACAGATGTGCGCTACAGATGAGAAGGCTGAGGATGTGTCGGCTGTATAATGTATAGCTAAGAATAGTCCTGTAATAATCTGTGCAATGAGGCAGATTCCTAGGAGGGAGCCAAAGTTTCATAATGATGAAATATTAGAGGGGGTTGGGAGGTCTACGAATGATCCGTTAATAATTTTAATTAATGGGTGGGTTTTTCGAATTGGGTGGGCCATTAAGGTTTTTATAGTTGAATACAACATTGGCTTTTCAAGCCAGAAGTTTCGGTTAAAATCCGGGTAAAAATAATGATATATTTAGTTTTTTTAGGAATATTGGGTTTAGTTTTTGGTCTAATTGCAGTGGCATCAAATCCATCGCCGTATTTTGCTGCTTTGGGGTTGGTATTAGCGGCTGTTTGCGGCTGTTGAGTATTGGTAGAATTAGGAGTATCTTTTTTATCGTTAGTTCTTCTTTTAATTTATTTGGGAGGGATGTTGGTTGTATTTGCATATTCTGCTTCTCTAGCGGCGGAGCCATATCCTGAAGCGTGGGGAAGTTGATCGGTTTTTATATATGTATTATTTTATCTTTTGTTAATTATTTTAGGGTATGTGTTTTTTAATTGTAATGTGAGTTTGGAATTTTTATTTACAAATTATAATATGGAGTATAGTACTATTGGTAATGATTGGGGAGGGATTGGAGTAATATATTCGCGAGGGGGTTATTTTTTAATATTCTCAGGGTGGGTTCTTCTTTTAACTTTATTTGTTGTTTTAGAAGTAACTCGAGGTTTATCACGGGGGTCATTACGTGCTGTAAGATAATAATGAGATTATAAGTATTGAGGAGATTAAAAATAATAATATATATATTTTAATTAGGCCCGTTTGAAGGTTTGTGATGGTTTTGATAACTGGCAATTGTTGGTTGGTTAGTCCTTTTGGTCCTGATTTTTCGTATCAAATTATGTCTGTAATATGGGTGGCAATATTTTGTCCCCATCACAGGTTAATTTTTGGAGAGGATCGGTGGACTACTAATGGAAAAAATGCTAAGAGATTAAAGAATGAGAATATTTTTGTTTTTATTGAAGTTTTTGATAAAATGTTAGCAATATCACTAGCTACAAGTAACCCCAGAAGCGAAACTAGGATAGCAGATAGTTTCATTGTTGTTGGCATAGTTAAAATTTGTGTTTTTATAGGAGTAAAATTATAAATAATAATAAACCCTGAAATCATGCTTCCTCATGCAAGTCGTTTAATTGGATTGATGATTAAATAATTATTTTCATTAATTGGAGAAAGTGGTAAATGACGTGGGAATTTTATTGATGAAAAGTAAATAATTCGAAAACTGTATACTGCGGTAAATGATGTTGCTATTAGGGTCATACATAGTGCAAGTGAATTCAAGTTTGAATTGTTTATTGCCTCGATGATTGCGTCTTTAGAAAAAAATCCTGCAAGAAATGGTGTACCTGTAAGTGCAAGACTACCGATGGTCATGCAAGAGGTGGTGATTGGTAATAAATTTTGTAAGCCCCCCATTTTACGGATATCTTGTTCATCATTCAAGCTATGAATAATTGACCCTGAGCATAAGAATAGTATTGCTTTAAAAAATGCGTGGGTACAGATGTGAAAAAATGCCAGTTGTGGTTGATTTAGTCCAATTGTTACTATTATTAGGCCTAATTGACTTGAAGTTGAAAATGCTACAATTTTTTTAATATCATTCTGAGTTAGTGCGCAAGCTGCGGTAAATAGTGTAGTTAAAGCTCCTAGGGAAAGGCAAATAGATAGTGCTATTTTATTATTTTCTAGCAGGGGTTGAAATCGGATCAATAAAAAGATCCCTGCTACAACCATGGTGCTGGAGTGAAGTAGTGCTGAGACTGGGGTTGGGCCTTCTATGGCAGCAGGAAGTCAAGGGTGAAGTCCGAATTGTGCGGATTTTCCTATTGCAGCTAGGATTAATCCTAGAAGAGGTAGTGTTGAATTTTTATCATATAATAAAAAAATCTGTTGGATTTCTCATGAATTGGTAAATATTATTAATCAGGCTATGCTAAGGATTAATCCAATATCCCCCACGCGGTTATATACAACAGCTTGTAGTGCTGCAGTATTTGCGTCAGTTCGTGCGTGTCATCACCCAATTAGTAAGAATGACATAATTCCGACTCCCTCCCAACCGATAAAAAGTTGAAATAAATTATTTGCGGTAATTAAAATTATTATTGCGATTAAAAAAATCAATAAATATTTGAAGAATCGGTCAATTTCTTTGTCTGAGTGTATATATCAAGCTGCAAATTCAAGAATTGATCATGTAACAAATATGGCAATAGGAAAAAATAAGATAGAGAATTGATCAAATTTGAAGCTTGAATAAATTTCTATATTAAAAATTGATATTCAATGGAAAGTGGTTACAATAGATTCGATTCCGTAGGCCATGAAGATTATTAGTGGAATAAGACTAGTTAAGAATGCGAATTTTACAGAATTTTTAACATGAATAATAGGTCAATTTAAATATTTACCTGTTATTGATAAAATTAATGGAAATGTAAGTATAAATAGTGATAAAATTATAGATGAATTAAAAATTAGTACTGAATTCATAACTTTTACATGGGGTTGCACCAAGAGTTTTTGGTTCCTAAAACCAATGGATTACTATTATCCTTTAAAAGTTAAGAAGACTAAGGATTTTAACCTTAGTGGTAGATAGTTAGCAATTTCTATGTCTCTTGACTCTTCTCGGTTTAAAAAAAGAATTTAACTTTCATTTCTAGAATCACAATCTAGTATTTTATTTAAATTATTTAAACATATAAAGATTCCTGAAATAAGTTCAGGTTTTAGGATAAGTAATATCATAGGAATAATATGAATAGCTAAGAGAAAATGTTCTCGAGTGTATGTGGGGGTAATTGGGTTGAGATGGTTTGGAATAGGTCCTCGTTGAGTTATTAAAAATATATATAGTGTGTAGGAGGCAGTAATGAGTGTTCCGACTCCAGTAATTAAGATAGTTCAGTTTGATCAATTAAATAGTGATACTATAATTGCCAATTCCCCTCATAAATTAAGTGAGGGGGGAAGAGCTATATTGGATAAATTAGTTAATAGTCATCAGGTGGCTATAAGAGGTAATATTGTTTGTGCGCCTCGTATTAAAATGAGGGTTCGACTATGTGTTCGTTCATAATTTATGTTTGCTAAACAAAATAGTGCTGATGAAATTAATCCGTGTGAGATTATTAAAATGGTTGCTCCTGAGAAGCTTCAAGGGGTTTGAATAAGTGCTGCTGCAATGACTAATCCTATATGGCTTACAGAGGAGTATGCAATGAGTGATTTTAGGTCAGTTTGTCGTATACAAATTATTCCTGTTATGATTACTCCTCATAGTGCTAAAATAATAAATGGGTAGTATAATTCCTCGGATAAAGGTGTGAGAATAATTGAAATTCGTAAGATTCCGTATCCGCCTAACTTAAGTAATACTGCTGCTAAAATTATTGATCCTGCAATTGGGGCCTCAACATGAGCTTTTGGAAGTCATAAATGTATACCATAGAGGGGTATTTTAACTATAAATGCTAGTAAACATGCTACTCATCAGATTTTATCGGAATATATAGTAAGTTGTATTGGGTTGGTTAATTCTAGTAAGAATAATGATAGGGAGCCTGAATAGTTTTGTAAAATCAATAGTGCTACTAATAGTGGGAGAGAACCTGCTAGTGTATAGAATAAGAAGTATGTTCCTGCATTTAATCGTTCTGCTTGATTTCCCCATCGTGTAATAATAATCAGAGTTGGGATTAAAGTTGTTTCAAATGCAATATAAAATATGATGATTTCTGTGGCAGCAAATGCTAAAATTAAGGATGCTTGTAAAATGATTATTATTGAGATATATATACGTTGTCGGTTTTCCGGGTTATTTTTTAGGTGATTTTGGCTTGCTAGAATTATTATAGGAAGAAGTCAACATGTAAGGATTAATAGAGGAGATGATAAAGGATCTAACCCTAGGTATTTGTTTACCATAAGTATATACTCAGATGATAAATTGAATATTACTAAACTTAATACGGCAATGAGAAAGCTGTTTGTTGTTATTAGTGGTCATAATAATTTTTTACTGGAGAGTCAGGCTATTGGTAGAAGCATAAGGGTTGGGATAAAAATTTTTAACATTGTAATAAGTTAAGGTTTTTTAGATGATCATTTCCATGAGTTCGTGTAGTGGCCACTATTAATGCTAGGCCAGTGCTTGCTTCACATGCCGAAAAGGTCAGTATAAATATAGGTAAGGAGAAGTATGATATTATTTCAAATTGAGTAGATCAAAATGATAAAGCAATAAATAATGCTAGCATTATGCCCTCAAGACATAATAAAGCAGATAAAAGGTGAATTCGGTGAAATGCTAACCCTATTACACTTAATAAAAATGATACAAAAAATGTGATATATGTTGGGGACATAAAATATTTTTGGAGTTTAACCAAAATTTACTAAGTCGAAATCAGTAATCTTTTTTAGATTAAATATTTATTCTGCTCACTCTAACCCACCTTGGATTCATTCATAAATTAATCCAATTGAAAGTAAAATAAGGATTATTGTTGATCATAGAAGTGTATATTCCGGGAAGAGCAATTGGGAGGCTCAAGGGGTAGGTAGAAGAAGGGCAATTTCAAGGTCAAAAAGGAGAAATAAGATTGCGATCAAAAAAAATCGAATAGAAAATGGGAGTCGTGCTGATCCAAGTGGGTCAAATCCACATTCATACGGTGATAATTTTTCTGAGTCTGGGTTGTTTAAAGGCAATCAAAAACTTAGGGTAATTAGTACTAAAGATAAAATTGTTGAGATTATTATTATGATTATAATTAAATTCATTATCTTTTCTTAGATTTTAACTAAGATTAAATGATTGGAAGTCACTTGTATTTTTATACTAAAAAGATATGACCCTCATCAATAAATTGATACGTAGAGGAAAAGTCATACTACGTCTACAAAATGTCAGTATCATGCTGCGGCTTCAAATCCAAAGTGATGGTATGATGTAAAATGGTAGTTAATTTGTCGTATTAAGCAGACTAGTAGAAAAAGTGAGCCAATAATTACATGCAAACCATGAAATCCTGTTGCTACAAAAAATGTTGATCCATAAACACCATCTGCGATTGTGAAAGGGGCTTCATAGTACTCTATTGCTTGGAGGAGGGTGAAGTATATGCCTAAGATAATAGTAAAAAATAGGGATTGAATAGCCTCTTTTCGATCTCCCTGTATAATGCTGTGATGGGCTCATGTTACTGTCACCCCTGAGGCTAATAGAACTGCGGTGTTTAATAGGGGGACTTCAAATGGGTCAAGTGGGGTAATTCCAGTTGGGGGTCAACATTCTCCTAGTTCAGGTGTTGGGGCTAAGCTTGAATTATAGAATGCTCAAAAAAAACCAAGAAAGAAGAATACTTCTGATGTAATAAATAAAATTATTCCGTATCGAAGTCCTTTTTGGACTGGGATGGTGTGGTGTCCTTGAAATGTTCCCTCACGAACAATATCTCGTCACCATTGAAATATTGTTATAAGTATTACCACTAGACCTAAAGATATAATAATTATAGATCCAAAATGAAATCATATTGCTAGGCCTGATGTTATTAATAATGCGGCGATAGCTCCTGTTAGAGGTCAAGGACTGGGGTCAACTATATGGTAGGCATGTGCTTGGTGGGCCATTATACATTTTCTTGTAAATATAGACTTAGAAGAAGGACAAATACATAGGCTTGAATTATTGCAACTGCAATTTCTAAAAGAGTAAGTAAAAATAAAGTTGCCATTGTTAAAATTGAAACTACTGGTATTAAGGGGAGGAGGACTAATGTGGCTGTGGCAATCAATTGAATTAACAGGTGACCTGCGGTCAAATTGGCTGTTAGTCGAACTCCTAATGCTAATGGTCGGATAAAAAGGCTAATTGTTTCAATGATGATTAAAACAGGAATTAATAAGGTTGGAGTCCCTTCTGGTAAAAGGTGTCCAAAAGCGGCCGTAGGTTGATTTCGAAGGCCAATTAAAATTGTAGCTAGTCAAAATGGTACTGCTAATCCAAGATTTAATGATAATTGTGTTGTAGGGGTAAATGTGTATGGTAGGAGACCTAGGAGATTAGTTGTTATTAGAAATACTATTAAGGATAAAAAAATTATGGCTCACTTGTGTCCGCCAGCGTTAATTGGGGATATTAATTGTTTAGTAAATTTTTGTGTAAACCAAATTTGTAATGTGGATAAGCGGTTGTTTAATCATTTATTTGTTGGGCTCGGGAATAGTAATCAAGGCAGAATTATAGCTACTATAATTAATGGAATACCTATTATTGCAGGGCTTAAAAATTGGTCAAAAAAACTTAAATTCATGGTCAGTTTCAAGATTCAGGTTTTTTTATATTTTTATTTTGTGTTGTTGGTTCATTTAGGTTATTGAAGTTACTAATTTTATAGGTTAAAATTAATAAAAAAACAATTCATGACATAAGAAAAATAGCAAATCAGGGCCCAGGGTCTAATTGTGGCATATCATTAAGGGCGGGTTAAATCACCGATCTTTAGCTTAAAAGGCTATTGCTTGATTTGAAAGCTTCTTAATGATTATTCTAGTATGGATGAAGATCAGTTTTGGAAATAATTTAATGGTGTTGCTTCTACTACAATTGGTATAAAGCTGTGATTTGCACCGCAAATTTCTGAGCATTGACCATAATATACGCCTGGACGGGATGCGATAAAGGTTGTTTGATTTAATCGTCCTGGGATAGCATCAGTTTTAATTCCTATAGACGGGACTGCTCATGAATGTAATACATCTTCTGCAGAAATAAGCATACGAATAGGAGATTCTATTGGTACTACTATGCGATTATCTACTTCTAGTAGACGAAATTGTCCTGGTAGAAGGTCTTGAGTGGGTATTATATACGAGTCAAATATCAGATCTTCATAGTTAGTAAATTCATAACTTCAATATCATTGATGTCCAATAGCTTTAACTGTAAGATGGGGGTCATTGATTTCATCTATTAAATATAAAATTCGTAATGATGGAAGGGCGATTACAATTAGAATAATAGCTGGTATAATTGTTCACACTATTTCAATTTCTTGAGCGTCTATGGCATTAGTGTTGGTTAATTTTGTGGTTATTATGATTGTAATAATATATAGAACTAATGTGCTAATTAAAAAAACTGCTATTAATGCATGGTCATGAAAATGTAATAACTCTTCTATAATGGGGGAAGCTGCATCTTGAAAACCTAGTTGTGATGGATGTGCCATTGAAGACGTATAAGATTTAAACTTATAATTTAATCATGACAAGATTTTGTAATATTTTACTAACGTCTCATAAGTAAGTGGCAGAGTGGTTATGCGGTTAACTTGAAATTAACCTATGTGGGTTCAATTCCCCCCTTTCTTGTTAATAAATTCGGGCTTGAACATATGAAGGCTCTTCAAATGTGTGGTATGGTGGAGGGCATCCGTGTAATCATTCAATATTTGTGGAGCTTAATTCAGTTGTTAATACTTCACGTTTTGATGAGAATGCTTCTCAAATAATAAATATTATTATAATTACTGCGACAAGGGAAATTAATGACCCAATCGATGATACTGTATTTCATAGTGTGTATGCATCGGGGTAATCTGAGTATCGTCGTGGTATTCCTGCTAAGCCTAAGAAATGTTGTGGGAAAAAGGTTAAATTAACTCCAATAAATATTACCCCAAAGTGGATTTTTGATCAAGTTGAGTGTAGAGTATATCCTGAAAATAGTGGAAATCAATGTACAAATCCGCCTATAATGGCAAATACAGCCCCCATGGATAACACATAGTGGAAGTGTGCCACTACATAATAAGTATCATGCAGAACAATATCTAATGATGAATTAGCAAGAACAATGCCAGTTAGTCCGCCGACGGTAAATAAGAAAATAAAACCTAAGGCCCACAACATTGCAGCATCTCATTTAATTGACCCTCCATGCATTGTTGCTAATCAGCTAAATACTTTTACCCCAGTGGGGATAGCAATAATTATTGTAGCTGATGTAAAGTAGGCCCGTGTATCAACATTAAGATCTACTGTAAATATGTGGTGGGCTCATACAATAAATCCTAGTAGTCCAATAGATATCATAGCTCATACTATACCCATATAGCCGAATGGTTCTTTTTTTGCCGAATAATATGTAACAATGTGAGAGATTATTCCGAATCCAGGGAGAATAAGAATATAAACCTCTGGGTGACCAAAAAATCAGAATAAGTGTTGATAGAGAACAGGATCCCCTCCTCCTGCAGGGTCGAAGAATGTAGTATTTAAGTTTCGGTCTGTAAGGAGTATTGTAATACCTGCGGCGAGGACTGGTAAGGAAAGTAGAAGGAGAATAGCAGTAATTAATACTGATCATACAAATAAAGGTGTCTGGTATTGTGACATAGCTAGGGGTTTTATATTAATAGAAGTGGTAATAAAATTAATTGCCCCTAGAATTGATGAAATACCTGCTAAATGTAGTGAAAAGATTGTTAAATCAACTGAAGCTCCAGCATGTGCTAAGTTGCCTGCTAATGGCGGGTAAACGGTTCAGCCTGTTCCTGCCCCGGCTTCAACTCCGGATGATGCTAGTAATAAAAGGAAAGATGGGGGTAATAGTCAAAAACTTATATTATTTATTCGCGGAAATGCTATATCTGGGGCCCCAATTATTAATGGAACTAACCAGTTTCCAAAGCCTCCAATTATTACTGGTATTACTATAAAAAAGATTATTACAAATGCGTGGGCAGTTACAATTACATTATAAATTTGATCATCTCCGAGAAGAGTCCCCGGTTGGCTCAGCTCAGCTCGAATTAGAAGACTTAGGGCGGTACCAACTATTCCAGCTCAGGCACCAAATACTAAATACAGAGTGCCAATATCTTTATGATTAGTCGAAAATAGTCATCGAGTGATTATCACAGGTAAAATGGCCGAATTAGGTGCAGGGTTGTAGCCCCTTTTATAAAGGTTAAAGTCCTTTTTTTATCAAGTCTTGTGGTGTAGAGCACATAAAATTGCAAATTTTAAAGAGAGAATAATCTTCTCCGGGGCTTCTCCCGCGTTTTTTTTCCAGCAACGCGGGAGAAGTAGATTAAAGCTCGCTGGATTGAGCGTTTAGCTGTTAACTAAAATGTCGTGGGATAAAAGCCTTCTAATCTAGTAAGGTCTTAGCTTAGTTAAAGTATCTGGGTTGCATTCAGGTGATGTGGGATAAAATCCTGCAGATCTTAAACAAGGACTAGAAGATTCTAACTTCTACTAAAGGCTTTGAAGGCCTTCGGTCTGATTAGCCTAAGTTCTTAAAGGAATAAATTAATTATTAGAGGGGAGATCGGTAGAAGTATATTTGAAATAATAATTGCTAGAGGTAGTGAATTCGGGGTATAATTTTTAAATCGCCAGTAAAGTTTTGAATTAGATATGTTGGGAGAGGAGGTTAAAGATACGGCGTAGGACAACCGTAGATAAAAAAATAGGCTTAATAAGGCTGAAAGTGCTATTAAGGAGGCTATAATTATTAAACTTTGTTTAGTAACTTCTTGAAGAATGAATCATTTTGGAATAAATCCAGAGGTTGGGGGGAGTCCGCCTAAGGATATGAGTGTAATTATTATTATTGAGGTTAAAAGTGGGTTTTTAGTCCAGGATATGGTAAGTTTATTAATATTTAATGAGTTAAAATGTATTAATATTATAAATATACATAAAGTTATAATAAGATAAATAAATAAATTTATTATTATTAAGTGAGGTAAAAATGATAAAATAAGAATTATTCACCCTATATGTGCGATAGATGAATAGGCTATAATTTTTCGTAACTGTGTTTGGTTTAATCCGCCTCATCCGCCAATTAATGTTGATAGTAATGCTAAGATAATTAGTACATCTAAATTTAATAGATGGTGTGTTAAAATTAGTAGGGTTATTGGTGCTAGTTTTTGTCAAGTAGATAAAATTAAACATGTTAAGAGGTCTAGGCCTTGAAGTACGTCTGGTATTCATAAGTGAAATGGAGCAATACCTAATTTTATTGATAGTGCAATAGTTAATATAATTGTTGGAAGATTGGTTTGGATATTTGTAATTGTTCACTCTCCAGTAAATCATGCATTAATTGTTGATGAAAATAGGATTAGAGCGGAGGCTGATGCTTGAATCAAAAAATATTTAGTAGCGGCTTCAATTGCTCGTGGGTGATGAAGTTTTGTCATTAATGGAATAATTGCGAGTGTATTAATTTCTAATCCCATTCAAGCTAGAAATCAATGGTTACTAATAAATGTAAGTATTGTTCCTAAGGAAAGACTTGATAATAAAATTGATAGTGCATAAGGGCTCATTAGTGGAAGAAGGGTTTTAACCAACATATTTGGGGTATGGGCCCAAAAGCTTATTTAGCTTATTCTACTAAGAAGAGGTGTGAGTGGATGCACGAGGGGTTTTGATCTCCTAAGAAAAGGTTCAAATCCTTTTTTCTTAAAGGAAATGAGGGGGTTTGAACCCCTATATACCACTATATCAAAGTGAGTCCTAACTTTCGGGCACATGTCCTAGATTATTGGTGGAATTCCAAAGGTTAAAATAGGTAATGAAATATGAAAAATTGTTATAGCAATTGTAATTGGGAGAAAATTTTTTCAAATTAGATGTATTAGTTGATCATAGCGGAATCGTGGGTATGATGCTCGTACTCATAAAAAAAGTATAGATAAAATGGATGCTTTAATTATTAAGTTTAGTGTAAATATTTCTGGCTGGTAGTGATTATAAGTTATACCTAAAAATAAAATTGTTGAAAGGGTATTTATTAATAAGATGTTAGCGTATTCAGCTAAAAAGAATAGAGCAAATGGGCCTCCTGCGTATTCTACATTGAACCCTGATACAAGTTCTGATTCACCTTCAGTAAGATCAAATGGGGCTCGGTTTGTTTCTGCGAGAGTGGAGGTAAATCATATTGCTGCTATTGGTCAGGCGGGAATAATTAATCATGTGAATTCTTGAGTTGTGTTAAAGTTTATAAGCGAAAAACTTCCTGTTATTAATACTAGACAGAGAATGATTAACCCTAGTGTAACTTCATATGAGATTGTTTGTGCTACTGCACGTAGAGACCCAATTAGAGCGTATTTTGAATTAGATGATCATCCTGAGCCGAGTACTGAGTATACAGCTAAACTTGAAAGTGCTAAAATAAATAAAATGCCTAGATTAATATTAGATAAGTTATTTGGCATAGGAAGAGGAATTCAAATAATTAGTGACAAGGTTAAAGCTAGAACAGGTATAATAATGAATAAAATTTGTGAGGATGTTGATGGTCGGATGGGTTCTTTAATGAAAAGTTTTAAACCATCAGCTAATGGTTGAAGGATTCCCATTGGTCCAACAATATTTGGGCCTTTACGTAGTTGTATATAACCTAGAACTTTTCGTTCTACAAGAGTTAAAAATGCTACTGCTAATAATACTGGGACAATGTATAAAAGTGGATTAATAATTAAAGAGATTATAAAATTCATAGTTAAAAAGGGGAGTTGAACCCCTGGGTGAGAGATTTTAGATCTCTTGCAATTACCAGACTCTGCCATTTTAACTAACCCTTATCTTGGGGGTTTTAGTTTACCTAAATCTATTTAAATTGTTTTCAATAGGGGAAGGTGGAGCTTGTTTTTATATTGGCTCCATTTTTTCGGCCCTTTCGTACTAGAAAAAAATTTTTTTATAGATAGAAACTGACCTGGATTACTCCGGTCTGAACTCAGATCACGTAGGACTTTAATCGTTGAACAAACGAACCTTTAATAGCGGCTGCACCATTGGGGTGTCCTGATCCAACATCGAGGTCGTAAACCCACTCGTCGATAGGGACTCTTGGAGAGGATTGCGCTGTTATCCCTAGGGTAACTTGGTTCGTTGATCAACATATTGGATCAATTATGTTAAATATTTTATTTTTTGGAACTGTAGTTCTTGAATTAAGATATTCTTTTCATCTCGGAGGTTTTGTTTTTCTCCGTGGTCGCCCCAACCTAAAATTTTAATCATATTGTCTTATTTTATATTTTATCTTTCGGATTCTATGTTACACAATTGATTATATATTTAAAGCTCCATAGGGTCTTCTCGTCTTATAGTTTTATTTCCGCTTCTGCACGGAAAGATCAATTTCATTGATTAATTTAGGGAGACAGTTGAACTTTCGTCTTGCCATTCATACTGGTCTTTATTTAAAAGACAAGTGATTACGCTACCTTTGCACGGTCATAATACCGCGGCCGTTAAACTTAATGTCACTGGGCAGGCAGGACCTCTTATACCTTAGTTGCAAGAGGCGATGTTTTTGGTAAACAGGCGAAGTTCATGTTTGCCGAGTTCCTTCCTATATTTTTAATCTTTCTAATGTACTCCTGTGTTGGGTTAACGATGGGTTAAATAGGTTTTTCTTGCAAAGTATTATTTTTCCCTCAAAAGGTTCGTTAATTATCAGTGAAATATTCGTTCTGATTTACACTTGCACTAAGAGAATGTCTTCTTATTACTCATTCTAGTATAGTTACATCTATAAAAATAGATTGACTTAATAGTTTTGGTGAATTAAGATTATTTATTGTTATAATAAGATTTATTAAATTAAGCTTTAACGCTTTTATTTTGATTGCTGCTTTTAGGCCTACATGGTTAATTTCTTTAATTATTATAATCATTATTCATTATTTTAGGTTGTATCCTTTATTAATAGAGCTGAACCTCTATTAATTAACTTTAAAATACTATTTTTTACTTAGTTTGTTTAAAAATATTTTAAGTTGAATTTAAGTTCATTTATTAAGTAACCAGCTATTACTAGACTCGTTAGGTTTATCACCACTACTAGGAAGTCATCCCACTCTTTTGCCACAGAGAAGGGTTGGCTCGTTTTGCTGCTTCGTAGTAGCTCGTTTAGTTTCGGGATGTCTAACTTAAGTTCTTTATGTTAGGTTAAACTTACTAGACCATGATGCAAAAGGTAAAAGGTTTAGTCTTTGCTTTTTATTGTTTTTATGATTTATTTAATTTCTATTTCATTTTTCCTTTGCAGTACTATTTATATTGCGCTATTGAATTTTTCTATCTCCTTTACTAAAATAATAAAATGTTTTATTTAATTGATTAAAAGTATTATAATCTATTGAGGTGAAGTAGGCTGGATTTACTACTCAAAATAACTTGAATTTAACAAATATCTTCTTGGTGTAAGCAAGATGCTATATTTTAGCTATATTTTGATAATCCAAGTACACCTTCCGGTAAACTTACCATGTTACGACTTACCTCTTCTTTTATTTTCTTTTATTATATAATTGGTTGTTTTTCTGAGGAGGGTGACGGGCGGTGTGTGCGCGCTCTATGGCCTGTTTAAAAAGAACACTCTATTTTCTTTTTACTGCTAAATCCACCTTTAAATAGTTTTTCATAGAATTTTTCGTATTTTCTAGTTTAGAAAATGTAGCCCATTTCTTTCCACTTAATTCGCTACACCTTGACCTGACGTTTTTATGTTTATCATTATGCCTACTATTCTTCACTTAAATGGTGAGCTGACGACGGCGGTATATAAGCGGTATTGGCAATAAGTGGTGAGGTTTAGCGGGGGGTATCAATTATAGAACAGGCTCCTCTAGGGGGGTGTAGAGCACCGCCAAGTCCTTTGAGTTTTAAGCTGTGGCTCGTAGTACTCAGGCGGGGTGGTACCAAAGTTTAGGGCTAAGCATAGTAGGGTATCTAATCCTAGTTTGTTTCTTAGCTTTCGTGGGTTCAAATAATTTGTTTATTAGAATATCTTTCGTTTTTGGTTTACCATTTAACACAAACGTATGACAGTTGAGTTAATTTTTATTTCTATTTATTTTAATATAATTTAATCACGCTTTAGGCCGTTTTTATTAATTTGAGTTTCTCGTATAACCGCGGTGGCTGGCACGAAATTTACCAACTCTAAAAATTATTACTGATTCAAGCTTATTGACGCTTATTTTTCAATGTTTATCACTGCTGAATTCCTGTGGAGGTGTGGCTTGGCAAGATGTTATGGGCAAAATTTGTGCCTGATATCTGCTCCTTATTTACTAATGGGCAAAGAAGGGCATTTTCACAGGGGTGCTGATACTTGCATGTGTAAATATAATTTTAATTAATAATAAGGCTAGGACCAAACCTTTGTGTTTTTGAGATGTATTAAAATCTATCTTAGCATTTTCAGTGCTATGCTTTAATTAAGCTACATAAAC